TCTACATTTGTTCGAATAAAATGTTTAGCTAATTCCATGCGTCTAACCAAAAAATCCTTTCTTCTTCTAATTTTTCTATCTTCCCATTCATTTCCAGTGGACCCCTCATCTCCTAATTCCTTCCATTCTACCAATGAATTATTTATAATAATTCGCAAATCTGAATCGGATAATTGTTCTCTGATAGCACCTGCTCCTGTAGAGATTTCTCGATTTCGAAATGTCTCGAAGCCTTGAGTAGTAAAAAAAAGTGGGATGGTGTATTTCCGGGATTGGATTTCATATTCGAATGAACCTCGTAATCGTAAGAAAGTAGGTTTTTTAGATATGGGCCTAGCAAAAGAAAAATCGAGATAGGTTCCTATAGGATTGGATTTCCCCCTTTAAAATCGGACGTGAAGGTTTCCTCTCATCCGGCTCAAGTAGTTACAGCAAAAAAAGGGGTTCTTTCTTATTTTTAAACTTTGTTTTGTTCGATAAAACCCTACCCTACAAAGAGCTACTCCTTACTCAAGTTCCCAGTAAGGACCAACCTTTCATTGATTCATTCTTTTTTTATTTTTTACTTTAAAAATAAAAAAATTTTCTGAATTACTTATGACAAAATGGAAATGTGAAATTTTTGAGTAGTCTACTTCCCCTCAAATGATGAATCCCCTTAAAGGGGATACTTTGGGACTCGTAAGGGATTTACTTGTCTATATATCATTCCCTTCGACCTTTTAGGTCTCTACTCACCTCGATGGTTATGCCATGATGTCCTTTGAAGTATATATGCGATAAATAGACTCCAGTAACCATGCTATATATATTTGCTTGCTTAAAGAGAATCTCTCTCTAAAAGAAATGGAATGGCTAATTCCACAAAAAAGTCTTTTTTTTTCACGAGGTATAACTAGCAATTCCTATTTATCTGTTATAGAATCGACCATGGATCAATTCCCCTTTCATTTGGAAGTATTGAATATACCCATAATTCTGAGTTTCATGTTACTTTTCCCAAAACACATGTCAGAGCCGGGGCATCCCATTCAATCCGATTGGGATGACAGTTTCTCAGTCCGAATCTGTAAAATGAAAATTTTGATCAAATCACACATCGCAGTATACCAGGCCTTCTAATTCTTTAAGGGGTTTATCTAAAAGATTCGCGATATAACTAGGAAGACGTTTCAAATACCACACATGAGTCACTGGACATGCGAGTTTGATGTATCCCATTTGATATCTTCGTATCCTAGAATCAACAAATTCCACCCCGCATTGTTCACAAAATTTCGGGTCTTCTTTTTCAGCTCTGATCACTCGATAATTTCCACAAGCACAAATTCTACTTTTTATGGGTCCAAAGATTCTTTCACAAAACAATCCATCTTTTTCCGGTTTATTGGTTTTATAATGAAAAGTATAGGGTTTTGTCACCTCTCCAACTATCTCTCCATTAGGTAGGATTTTGTTGGCCCAAGCCCTTATTTGTTGAGGAGAAACTGGTCCAATTCGAAGTTGTTGATGTTTATACCGGTCGATCATAGAATAGAAATTCTGATTCATTCAGATCAAGCTTCCTTCCTATTAATCTGGAAGTTCTTCTCAGATACAAGGAAATGATTCAGTTCTAGAGCCAAAGATCGTAGTTCTCGAACGAGCAATCGAAAAGATTCTGGAGCATCCTCGGGGTTAGGTACTGTTCCTCCAACGATTGTAGCACCAAGTACTTCTTGACGAGCTCTAATATGATCAGATTTATAAGTAAGCATCTCTTGTAAAATATGAGCAACACCAAATCCCTCTAGAGCCCAAACTTCCATTTCTCCTACTCGTTGTCCCCCTTGCTTGGCCCTTCCTCTAAGGGGTTGTTGTGTAACAAGTGCGTAATGCCCACTAGAACGTCCATGGATTTTATCATCAACTTGATGAATTAATTTTAGGATATAGGACTTTCCTATTAGAACAGGTTGTTCAAAAGGATCCCCTGTTCTTCCATCAAATATTCTGCTTTTTCCTGGATACTCGGGTTCAAATACCCATGGATTTTTTGTTTGCTTACAGGCTTCATATAATTCAGAAAACACTAGTTTTCTCGAAGCCTCTTGTTCATATCTCTCATCAAAAGGTGCTATTCTATAATGTTTCTTTAGCAGATCCCCCGCTAATCCGAGCGAACATTCAAATATCTGTCCCACATTCATTCGTGAGGGTACTCCTAATGGGTTGAAGACCATATCAACAGGTGTCCCATCTTGCAAATAGGGCATATCTTGTCTAGGCAAAATTTTTGAAATGATACCTTTATTCCCATGTCTTCCAGCTACTTTATCACCTACTTTGATTTCACGTTTCTGTGAAATATATACACGAATCATTTCTGGATTATAACTGGAACCCCCCTTTTTCTGGATCCATCTCACATCAATAACGCGACCCCTTCCACCTATAGGTAGTTTTAGAGAAGTTTCTTTTGCAGTGGATACCTGAATGCCGAGTATGACTCGTAATAATC